TTAAAAATAAGCTAAATTTAAGCTTTTGGACTCATACTTCAAATATAAAGACTTTTCTTTTTTTTAAAATAATAAAGTGCCTGATTAAAGGATTATTCTGATAGGATAAATTAAATAGTATTAATTTACTATCTTTATTATTAATTATATTTTATAGAATTAAACTATATCTAATAATATCAAAAATTACTGTGCATCTTACACTAAAATATATTAATTTTTTTTTTAATGAATTTTTAATTCATAAATTTTATATTTTTATATTTAATCTTATTTTTTATTAATTCTAATAAAATATTTTTTTATTTTATTTTATTTTTTAGAACATTAATTTCTATTTCATCTAATTCTTGATTTGGTTGTTGAATTGGTTTAGAAATCAATTTATTAAGATTTATCCCCCTAATCTCAAATTCAAATAACCTTTTATCTAATGAAGCATCATTAAAATATTTTTTAACTCAATCAATTGCTTCAATTAATTTTTTATTTATAATTTTATTAAAATTATTTTTTTTTAAAAATTTTTTTTTTAATAATTTAATATCAATTATAATTAATTCTTCTTTATTTATAAAAATAGGATCAGCACCTTTTCATTTTTGATTCCCAAATGTTATAGAAGGATTATCATGACTAAATAATTTTATTTTAATATCATGACAAAAAATTGCACCAATAATTTTACTTTCTTATTATTTTAATATAAATTTTTTAATATTAATTTTAATTATTAATAGAATTATTGGAGCTATTGGAGGATTTAATCAAACTTCTTTACGAAAAATTTTAGCTTTTTCATCTATTAATAATTTAAGATGAATTTTAATATCAATATTAATTAGAGAAAATTTATGAATATTTTATTTTTTATTTTATTCATTTTTAATTATAATTATATGTTTTTTTTTTAATATATTTAATATATTTTTTATTAATCAACTTTATATTTTTAATTTTAATCCATTAATTAAATTTTTTTTTATAATTAATTTATTATCACTAGGAGGACTTCCACCGTTAGTTGGATTTTTCCCTAAATGAATTATTATTAATTTTATATTAATTAATAATTTTCAAATTATTAGATTTATTTTTATTATTATAAGTTTAATTTTATTATTTTTCTATATTCGAATTTTTTATTCTTCGTTCATATTTAATTATATAAAATTAAAATGAATAAAAACATATATTAAAAATTGAAATTATAATTTATTAAATTTATTTTCTATAATTTCAATTATAGGTATAATTTTAAGAACTTTTTTTTTTTATTAACTTATCTTCTTTAAGGTTTTAAGTTAATTAAAACTAATAATCTTCAAAATTATTTATAAAAATTCATTTTTTAAGCCTTAGTAACTTTCATTACTACTTAAAATTTGCAATTTTATATCATAAATTATTGAATATAAGACTAAGCTAATTAATTTTTTTTTATAATAAAAGAGATATTTATCTCGTTAATAAATTTACAATTTATCGCTTATTTAATTCCTCAGCCATTTTATTTTAGCGAAAATGATTTTTTTCAACAAATCATAAAGATATTGGTACACTATATTTTATTTTTGGAATTTGAGCAGGAATAATCGGAACTTCTTTAAGTTTATTAATTCGAGCTGAATTAGGAAATCCTGGATCTTTAATCGGAAATGATCAAATTTATAATACTATCGTAACTGCTCATGCTTTTATTATAATTTTTTTTATAGTAATACCTATTATAATTGGGGGATTTGGTAATTGATTAGTCCCATTAATATTAGGAGCTCCAGATATAGCTTTTCCTCGTATAAATAATATAAGATTTTGATTATTACCTCCATCTTTAATACTTTTAATTTCAAGAAGAATTGTTGAAAATGGTGCAGGTACTGGATGAACTGTTTATCCCCCACTATCTTCTAATATTGCTCACAGAGGAAGATCCGTAGATTTAGCTATTTTTTCTCTTCACTTAGCTGGAATTTCTTCAATTTTAGGGGCCGTTAATTTCATTACCACCATTATTAATATACGACCTAATAAAATATCATTTGATCAAATACCTCTTTTTGTATGAGCTGTAGGAATTACAGCTTTATTATTATTATTATCTTTACCTGTTTTAGCGGGAGCTATTACTATACTTTTAACTGACCGAAATCTAAATACTTCATTTTTTGATCCTGCAGGAGGAGGAGATCCAATCTTATATCAACATTTATTTTGATTTTTTGGTCACCCCGAAGTTTATATTTTAATTCTTCCAGGATTTGGAATAATTTCTCATATTATTTCTCAAGAAAGAGGAAAAAAAGAAACATTTGGATGCTTAGGAATAATTTATGCAATAATAGCAATTGGTTTATTAGGATTTATTGTTTGAGCTCATCATATATTTACAGTAGGAATAGATATTGATACTCGAGCCTATTTTACATCAGCAACTATAATTATTGCTGTACCCACCGGAATTAAAATTTTTAGTTGATTAGCTACTCTTCATGGAACTCAAATTAATTATAGACCTTCAATATTATGAAGATTAGGATTTGTATTTTTATTTACTGTAGGAGGGTTAACAGGAGTAATTTTAGCTAATTCATCTATTGACGTAACTCTTCACGATACATATTATGTAGTAGCTCATTTTCATTATGTCCTTTCTATAGGAGCTGTATTTGCTATTTTAGGAGGATTTATTCACTGATATCCTTTATTTACTGGATTATCTTTAAATCCTTATCTTTTAAAAATTCAATTTATTTCTATATTTATTGGTGTTAATTTAACTTTTTTTCCTCAACATTTTTTAGGATTAGCAGGTATACCTCGTCGATACTCAGATTATCCTGATATGTTTATATCATGAAATATTTTTTCTACTTTAGGATCTTATATTTCATTTTTATCAACACTATTTATATTAATTATTATTTGAGAATCAATAATTAATCACCGAATTATTTTATTCACTTTAAATATATCTTCTTCTATTGAATGATATCAAAATCTTCCTCCTGCTGAACATTCTTATAATGAACTTCCTATTTTAAGTAATTTCTAATATGACAGATTTTATGTAATGGATTTAAACCCCATTTATAAAGGAATTATCCTTTTTTTAGAAATAGCTACATGATCTAATTTTAATTTACAAAATGCAAATTCACCTTTAATAGAACAAATTATCTTCTTTCACGATCATACCTTAATTATTTTAATTATAATTACTATTATAGTAGGTTACTTAATAATAAATTTATTTTTTAATAAATTTATTAACCGTTTTTTATTAGAAGGTCAATATATTGAATTAATTTGAACTATTTTACCAGCTATTACTTTAATTTTTATTGCTTTCCCTTCTCTCCGTTTATTATATTTATTAGATGAAATTAATAATCCTTTAATTACTTTAAAATCAATTGGACATCAATGATACTGAAGTTATGAATATTCAGATTTTAAAAATATCCAATTTGATTCTTATATAATTCAATCTAAAGAATTAAATAATTTTCGCTTATTAGATGTAGACAATCGAATTATTTTACCTATAAATAATCAAATTCGAATTTTAATTACAGCTACAGATGTAATTCATTCTTGAACTATTCCTTCACTAGGAGTAAAAGTAGATGCCAATCCCGGTCGTTTAAATCAAAGTAATTTTTTTATTAATCGACCGGGATTATTTTTTGGACAATGTTCAGAAATTTGTGGAACTAATCATAGATTTATACCTATTGTAATTGAAAGAATTAACATTAAAAATTTTATTAATTGAATTAATAATTATTCTTCATTAGATGACTGAAAGCAAGTACTGGTCTCTTAAACCATTTTATAGTAAATTTAGCAATTACTTCTAATGATACAATAAAAGAATTAGTTAAAATATAACATAAATATGTCAAATTTAAATTATTAATTTATTTAATATTCTTTTATTCCACAAATAATACCTATTAATTGATTAATTTCTTTATTATTTTTTATTTCTATTTTTATTTTATTTAATATTTTTAATTATTATATTATTAACCTAAAAAAAAATAAAATTAATAAAATAATTAATAATAAAAATAATTTAAAAAATTTAATCTGAAAATGATAAATAATTTATTTTCAATTTTTGATCCATCAACTAATATTTTTAATTTACCTCTTAATTGATTAAGAACTTTTATTGGTTTAATGTTTATTCCATTTATATTTTGATTTATCCCAAATCGACATTTTATTTTATGAAATTTTATTTTAGATAAACTTCATAAAGAATTCAAAATTTTATTAGGTAATTTTAACTCTAATGGATCTACTTTTATTTTTATTTCATTATTTTCATTTATCTTATTTAATAATTTTTTAGGTTTATTTCCTTATATTTTTACAAGAACAAGACATTTATCTTTATCATTATCAATTTCATTACCTCTATGATTAAGATTTATATTATTTGGATGAATTAATAATTCTCAACATATATTTGCCCATATAATTCCACAAGGAACTCCAAGAATTCTAATACCTTTTATAGTATTAATTGAAACTATTAGAAATATTATTCGACCTGGAACTTTAGCTGTTCGTTTAACCGCGAATATAATTGCAGGACATCTTTTAATAACTTTATTAAGAAGAACTGGAAATAATTTCAATACTTATTTAATTTTTATTTTAATTTTTATTCAAATCCTTTTATTAATCTTAGAATCAGCAGTTGCGGTTATCCAATCTTATGTAATTTCAATTTTAAGAACTCTTTATTCTAGAGAAGTTAATTAATGTCAAATTATAATCATCCTTATCACTTAGTAGACTTTAGACCTTGACCATTAACTGGAGCTATTGGAGTTTTAACTTTAGTATCTGGTATAATTAAATGATTTCATAATTTTAATATTAATTTACTTTTAATTGGATATTTAATTATTATTTTAACTATATATCAATGATGACGAGATATTTGTCGAGAAGGAACTTATCAAGGTAAACATACTATCTTAGTTTTAAAAGGATTACGATGAGGAATAATTTTATTTATTATTTCTGAAGTATTCTTTTTTATTTCCTTTTTTTGAGCTTTTTTTCATAGAAGCTTATCACCAAATATTGAAATTGGAAATATATGACCTCCTTCCAATATTAATCCTTTTAACCCTTTTCAAATTCCTTTACTTAATACTATTATCTTAATTTCTTCTGGAATTACTGTTACATGAGCTCATCACTCTTTAATAGAAAGAAATCATTCTCAAACTACTCAAAGATTATTTATTACTATTATATTAGGAATTTATTTTTCTATCTTACAAGCTTATGAATATTTAGAAGCACCTTTTACTATTGCTGATAGAATTTATGGATCAACATTTTTTATAGCAACTGGATTTCATGGAATTCATGTTATTATTGGAACAACTTTTCTTTTAATTTGTTTAATTCGTCATTTAAATAATCATTTTTCAAAAAATCATCATTTTGGATTTGAAGCAGCTGCATGATATTGACATTTCGTAGATGTAGTATGACTTTTTCTTTACATTTCAATTTATTGATGAGGAAATTAATTATTTATATAATATATTTAGTATATTTGACTTCCAATCAAAAAGTTTAAATTATTTTTAATATAAATAATTAATATTTTATTTATAATTAGATTTATTATTTTTATTATCTCTAATATTGTTATATTTTTATCATTTATTTTTTCAAAAAAATCTTTTATAGATCGAGAAAAAAATTCTCCATTTGAATGTGGATTTGACCCCATATCTATAGCACGAATTCCTTTTTCTTTACATTTTTTCCTAATCACTATAATTTTTTTAATTTTTGATGTAGAAATTGCATTAATTTTTCCTATTATTCCAATTTTTAAAAAAGTTAACTTTTTAATTTGATGTAAAATTAGATCTTTTTTTTTTATTATTTTACTATTAGGACTATATCATGAATGAAATCAAAATATACTTAATTGAACTTATTAAATTTAATAATTTCACCAATTAAATAATTAAATTATATATATATATATATATATAAGGATTATAGTTTAAAATTAAAACATTTAATTTGCAGTTAAAAAAAATTGTATAATCAATTTATCTTAAATAAGAAGCAATTTTGCATTTAATTTCGACTTAAAAGAAAGAGTTTATATTCTCCTTATTTAAAAAATTAATTGAAACCAAAATAGAGGTATATCACTGTTAATGATAAAATTGAATTATTTTCCAATTAAAATCAAAAAAAAAAATTAAAGAAATATAAAGTTTTAATTTTTAAGCTGCTAACTTAAATTTTAGTGGTTAAATTCCATTAATATTTCTATTTATATAGTTTAAAATTAAAACCTTACATTTTCATTGTAATAATAAAATTATTTATTTTTATAAATATTTAAAAATTAATTTAATTTCCTTAATATCTTCAATATTACACTCTATTTTATAAGCTATTTAAATAATTTAAATTAAAAAATAATATTAAAAAAAAAATTAATATTCATAAAACAAATCTAAATAAATAAATTTTAAAATTATTTATTTGATATATATTATAAAAAATTGAATAATTTTTTATTACACTATATATCCCCTGACCACTATATAATTCTCTTCAACCTATATCAATAAATTTCAATAATTTTTGACCAACATATAAAAATTTATAATTTAAACCATATGTTGATAAATTAGGTAAAAATCATATAATACATAAAAAATTTCTTAATTTATATCTTAATATAAACTTATTAATTCTATAAATTTTTATATTTCTTAATAAATATCCTATTATTATTCCTATTAAACTAACATAAATTACTATTATTTTTATATTAAATGACATATAAATAATTTCAGTATAAAAAAAAATTATTCAACTTAATATTCTACCTCTTAATAAACTTATAAATAATAAAACAAATATTCTTTTTAATATAATATAATCTTCTTCGTATAAATTAAATACACATAATAAATTAAAATTATTAATTATTAAATATATTATTAATCGAATAGTATAAAATATTGTTAAACCTGTAGAAATATAATATAAAAAATAAATAAAAAAATTAAAATTTCTTATTCTTATTATTTCTAAAATTATATCCTTAGAATAAAATCCAGATATAAAAGGAATTCCACATAAAGCCATATTTGATATTAATATGCATAATGAAGTTAAAGGTATATAAAATCTTAAACCACCTATATAACGAATATCTTGAATATCATTTATTATATGGATAATTATTCCAGCACATAAAAATAATAAAGCTTTAAATATAGCATGAGTTAATAAATGAAAAAAAGCTAAATTAGGCATTCCTATTCTTAAAATTCTTATTATTAAACCTAATTGACTTAATGTAGATAAAGCAATAATTTTTTTTAAATCAAATTCATAATTTGCTGAAATTCCTGACATAAATATTGTTAAACAAGATAATAATAATAAAATTTTAAAAAAAATTATATCAACTAATAAATTATTAAACCGAATTAATAAATAAACTCCAGCAGTAACTAAAGTAGAAGAATGAACTAAAGCAGAAACAGGTGTAGGAGCAGCTATAGCAGCTGGTAATCAAGATCTAAAAGGAATCTGGGCTCTTTTAGTTATAGCTGCTAAAATAATTATTATACTAATTATTATTATTGAAAAATCATTTTTTATAAATTCTATATAAAAAATATAATTTCAACTACCATAATTAATTATTCAAGAAACTACAATTAAAATACATACATCCCCAATTCGATTAGATAAAGCAGTTAATATTCCTGCATTAAAGGACTTAATATTTTGATAATAAATTACTAAACAATATGAAACTAATCCTAATCCATCTCACCCTAAAAAAATTCTAATAATATTTGGACTAATAATTAATAAAATTATAGAAAATACAAATAATAAAACCAAAATAATAAATCGATTTAAATTTTTTTCAGAATTTATATATCTTTTTCTATAATAAATTACTATAGAAGAAATTAAAGAAACAAATCTTATAAATATTAAAGATATTCAATCCAAAATAATAGATATAACAATTATTTTTGAATTAAAACTTACTAATTCTCACTCTAAAAAAACTACTAAATTATTTATAATAAAATATATAACAAAATAAAAATTAATTAAACTAAAAAAAAATAAAAAAAAAAATCTAATAAAACAAATTGAATATTTATTATTTATAATTTAAAATGATATTAATCATATTTTTGATACCACAAATCAATATTTTAAATTAAATTATTTAAATAAAATCAAATCATTAAATAATCAATTTTTAAAATTAAAATATTTAAAGGTAATCAGTGTAATATTAAAATTAAATATTCTCGAGATAAACCTATATAAAATCTATACACTCCTATACTATATTTTCCATGTTGAACAAATGAATATAAATATAAACTATACCCAGCTCTAAAAAAAGAAATTAATATTAATAAGATTATTCTTAATCAAGATCATCTTATTAAGCTATTAATTAAACTAATTTCTCTTATTAAATTTAAAGAAGGAGGAGCTGCTATATTTGAAGATAATAATAAAAATCATCATAAACATATAGAAGGTAAAAAATTTATTATACCTTTATTAATATAAAGTCTTCGTCTATTAAGGCGTTCATAATTTATATTAGCTAAACAAAATATACCTGAAGAACATAGCCCATGTCTAATTATTATAATATAAGATCCTATATAACCTCAATAATTTATAGTTATAATACCTCCAATTACTAATCCTATATGACTTACTGAAGAATAGGCAATTAATGATTTAATATCAACTTGACAAAAACATTTTAATCTTACATAAAATCTACCAACTAATCTAATAATAATTCAAATAAAATTTATTTTTAATCCAATTTCTTGTAATATAATTATAACACGTAAAAGACCATATCCACCTAATTTTAATATAACTCCAGCTAAAATTATTGAGCCTGAAACTGGAGCTTCAACGTGAGCCTTAGGCAATCATAAATGAACAAAATATATTGGTATTTTTACTAAAAAAGCCATAATCATACAAAAATATAATAAAAAATAATTTATATTATAAAATTTTAAAAAATAAATCATTAAACAATTTATTTCTTTATATATATATATAATTCCTAACAATAAAGGCAAAGAAGCAAATATAGTATAAAATAATAAATATATACCTGCTTGAATTCGTTCAGGCTGATACCCTAAACCAATAATTAATATTAAAGTAGGAAGTAATCTTCTTTCAAAAAATAAATAAAATATAAATAAATTTATAGTTCTAAAAGTTAAATATAAAAAAATTAATAATAAAATAATATTAAAAAGAAAAAATTTTTCATAAAATTTTACTTTAATTAAATTTTCTCTTGCTATAATTATTAAAATACAAATTCAAATTCTTAATAAAATTAAACCAAATGAAATAAAATCACATCCAAATATATATCTTATATTATTAAAATTTATTAAATTTATATTAAAATTTATAAATATGAATATAATAATAAATAATATTATTTGAATTATTCAAAAAAAGTTTTTTAAAAAACATAAAGGCAGTATAAAAATTATTATTATCAAAAATTTTATCATTTATTTTTTTTTTATAAATTAAATAATTAATATAAATTTTAAATATAATTTACTTTTTTATAATAAATTAAATCTTTGAAAATAATCATGTCCATGCGTTCGAATTATAGAAACTAAAATAGATAATCCTAAAGCCCCCTCACAGACAGTAAATACAAGAAAAATCATTAATATATATATATCATAATTATTATAACTTAAATATATTAAAAAAAAAAAAAAAATTCTTAATACAATAAATTCTAAACTTAATAAAATAATTATTAAATGTTTATGTTTAGAAACAAAAATTATATTACCAATAAAAAATATAATTACTACCAATATTAAACTATAAATTATCATTTGTTCAATTTATTTTAGTTTTTATAATTTAAAAAAAATATTGGTCTTGTAAATCAAATTTAAGAAATTTCTTTAAAAACTTCAAAGAAAAAGATATACTTTATCTATAATCTCCAAAATTATTATTTTTATAAACTATTCTTTGAAATTAAACTATTTTTTTCTTTATCATTAATAATTTTTTCTTTTATTATATTTTTTTTAAATCACCCATTATCTATAATATTTATAATTTTAATTCAAACTTTTTTAATTTGTTTAATTTCAGGATTTATTATTGAGACTTATTGATTTTCTTATATTTTATTTTTAACTTTTTTAGGGGGATTATTAGTTCTATTTATTTATATTTCTAGTATTGCCTCAAATGAAATATTTAAATTTAATAATTTTTTTAAAATTTTTATATTTTATTTAATTTTATTAATTATTTTTATATTAATAAATTTTAAAAATATTTTTTGAATAAATTTTTTTATTAATTTAGAAATATATAATTATTTTAATTTCTTATTATTTATTAATAATGAAAATATTTTAAATATTTCCAAATTATATAATAATCAAACATTTTTAATAATAATAATGATAGTAATTTATTTATTTATTACTTTAATTGCTGTAGTAAAAATCACTAATATCTTTTATGGTCCTTTACGTTCAAATTTTTAAATATATATATATATATATATATATATATAAATTAATGATAAATATTTTTAAGCCCATTCGAAAATCTCACCCTATTTTAAAAATTATTAATGGATCTTTAATTGATTTACCTACCCCCTCCAATATTTCAACTTGATGAAATTTTGGCTCCCTTTTAGCTTTATGTTTAATTATTCAAACTTTAACAGGATTATTTTTAACTATGTATTATTCAGCTAATATTGAATTAGCTTTCCAAAGTGTTAATTATATTTATCGAAATGTTAATTATGGATGATTAATTCGTAATCTTCATGCCAACGGAGCTTCTTTTTTTTTTATTTGTATTTATTTACATATTGGTCGAGGAATTTATTATGAATCTTTCAATTTAAAATATACATGAATAGTGGGAGTTTTAATTTTATTTTTACTAATAGCAACTGCATTTATAGGATATGTATTACCTTGAGGACAAATATCATTTTGAGGAGCTACTGTAATTACAAATCTTTTATCAGCAATCCCATATTTAGGAAATACTTTAGTTAATTGAATTTGAGGAGGATTTGCCGTTGATAATGCTACTTTAACTCGATTTTATACTTTCCATTTTTTATTTCCTTTTATTTTAATGATATTATCTATAATTCATTTATTATTTCTTCACCAAACTGGATCTAACAATCCATTAGGATTAAATAGAAATTTAGATAAAATTCCTTTTCACCCCTATTTTACTTTTAAAGATTTAATTGGGTTTGTTATTTTAATATTTTTTTTAATTATTTTAACTCTTACAAATCCTTATATTTTAGGAGACCCAGATAATTTTATCCCTGCAAACCCATTAGTCACTCCTATTCATATTCAACCAGAATGATATTTTCTCTTTGCTTATGCTATTTTACGTTCAATTCCTAATAAATTAGGAGGAGTAATTGCATTAATTACATCTATTCTTATTTTAATTATTTTACCTTTTACGTTTAATAAAAAAATACAAGGTATTCAATTTTATCCTATTAACCAAATTTTATTTTGATTTATAGTAATAACAGTAATTCTTTTAACTTGAATCGGAGCTCGTCCTGTTGAAGAACCTTTTATTATAATTGGACAATTATTAACAATTATTTATTTTTCTTATTTTATTTTAAATCCTATATTTAATAAAATATGAGATAATTTAATTTTTAATAATTAAATTAATGAGCTTGATAAATAAGCTTTTGTTTTGAAAACTTAAGAAAGAATAAATATTCTATTAATTTATACTAAAAATATTTTATTTAATTTAAAAAAATTTTTAAACCTATATAAAATAATAAAAAATTTAAAGAAATTGGTAAATAACTTTTTCAAGCTAAATACATCAATTTATCATAACGATAACGAGGCAAGGTACCTCGCACTCAAATAAATATAAAAGAAATAAAAATTATTTTTAAATAAAATAATAATCTTAAAGAATATCCCCCTATATATAATAAAATAAATAATATTCTTATAAATATAATTCTTGAATACTCAGCCAAAAAAATTAAAGCAAATCCTCCACTTCTATACTCAACATTAAACCCTGAAACTAATTCTCTTTCACCCTCAGCAAAATCAAAAGGAGTACGATTAGTTTCAGCTAATCTAGAAGAAAATCAAATTAAACCTAAAGGAAATATAATTACTAAAAATCATATATAATTTTGATATTCTCTAAATTTTACTAAATTAAAATCTATAATAAAAATAATTCTAGATATTATAATTAAAGCTAATCTAACTTCATAAGAAATCGTTTGAGCAATTGCCCGCAATCCCCCTAATATAGAATAATTAGAATTAGATGATCAACCAGCAATTATTACTAAATAAACTCTTAATCTTGTACAACAAAAAAAAAATAATAATCCCAAATTAAACATTACTAAATTAAAATAATAAGGAATTATCAATCATATAATTAAAGATAATATAAAACTAATTACTGGAGAAAAAATGTATATAATATAATTAGAAAAATTAGGATAAATTTGTTCTTTAGAAAATAATTTAATAGCATCAGAAAAAGGCTGTAAAATTCCTATAATTCCTAATTTATTAGGACCTTTTCGAATTTGAATATAACCTAAAATTTTTCGTTCTAATAAAACTATATAAGCAACTCTAATTAATACCCCTAAGACTAAAATTAAATAACCAATTAATAATAAAAATAATTCTTTCATAATCATATACTATCTATATAATTGAAATCATTATATATTATTGATTTCTAAAATCATTACACTTTTCTGCCAAAATAGTTTCTCAATTATTTTTTTTTAAATTAATAAATTTATACATTTATTATTAAGATTCAGTTTATATTAAAATTATTTTAAATATTAAATCCTTTCGTACTATAATATTTTATTTAATTAAAGATAGAAACCAACCTGGCTTACACCGGTTTGAACTCAGATCATGTAAGATTTTAATGATCGAACAGATCAAAATTTTAAACTTTTGCATTTAAATTTTATCTTAATCCAACATCGAGGTCGCAAACTTTCATTTTTATTTGAACTAAAAAAAAAAATTACGCTGTTATCCCTAAGGTAATTTTTTCTTTTAATCAAAAATTTTGGATCAATTAAATCACTTAATTATGTTATTTTTAAAAAAAAGTTATTTTAATTTTTTTATCACCCCAACAAAATATAAAAAAAATTGTATAAATATTTTTACTTAAAAAAATCAAACAATTTTTTTTTATATAAAACTCTATAGGGTCTTCTCGTCTTTTAATTTAATTTTAACTTTTTAATTAAAAAATTAAATTCAATATAATTAATAAGAAACAGTTTATATTTCATTAAATCATTCATACAAGTCTCTAATTAAGAGACTAATGATTATGCTACCTTTGTACAGTCAAATTACTGCAGCCCTTTAATTATTATCAGTGGGCAGATTTGACTTTAAATTATTTTCAAAAAGACATGTTTTTGATAAACAGGTGAATATAAATTTTTGCCGAATTCTTTTTATTAATTTTTAAATTTTTACTATTTAAAATTTATAAATTTTTATACTAATTTTATCATTATATTTTAATTTTTTATATTAAAAATAATATTTTTATAAAATTTTAATTTTATTTTAAATTTTTTTTTTAATTAAACTATTTATAATAAACTAAAATTTTTAAACAATATAAATTTTAAAAATTTAATTAATAACAAAAAATTATATAAAAATTTATTTTAAAGCTTATCCCTTAAAATATTTAAATTATAAATTAAAAATAAATAAATATTAATAATTTTTTTTTTATAATTTTAAAATTAAATTTTTTTCTAAAAAAACTAGATATCTTAAAAAACGATTAACATTTCATTTCTAATTAATTATATAAAATATTTATATTACAATAACTTTATTAATTAATTAACTCTTCTTAATTCGAGAAATTTTAAAATTAAAATTTTAATTAATAAACTCTGATACACAAGATACATTAAATAAAAATTACTTTTTTATAATTTAATTTTCATTATTTCAAATTTCATTCACATTACTAATTTACTATAAAATTTTTTTATTATTTCTATATTAATACTTTAACTCCCCAATTAAAATATTATTAAAAATTTTTTTATTATTTTTATATTTTTATTAATTTATTATTTATTTTTTTTTTCAAATTAATTAATAATTTAATTTCTTCTCAATGTAAATGAGATACTTTATTCAAGCTCTAATTTGTTTCTTTCTAGAAACACTTTCCAGTACTTCTACTTTGTTACGACTTATTTCAACTTATTTATGAAAGCGACGGGCAATATGTACATATTTTAAATATTAATCATTTTATAAAACTAAATAAAATTACATTTAAATCCAATTTTAAATATTTTTTCATAATATTATCCAAATAAAATAAATTTATTGTAATCCATTTTATATCTTAATTATAATCTGCATCTTGATCTGATTTAATTTATTTTATTAATTTTTAAATATTAATTTTTTTAAAAAATATTTTTTTAACAACGATATACAAAATTAAAAATTAAGTAAATTTATTCGTGGATTATCAATTACTAAACAGATTCCTCTAAATAAACTAAAATACCGCCAAATTATTTAAGTTTCAATATATTTACATTTACTATTTTAATACTTTTTAATTTAAATTCTAAATAATAGGGTATCTAATCCTAGTTTATTATTAAAATTTATTAAAATATAAAAATAATTTTTTTAATTAAAATAAAAATTTCACTTTATAATTTAACATTTAAAAATAAATTTTTATTTTTATTTTTTATTATTAATAAAATTTAATTTCATTTTTGTTTAACCGCAACTGCTGGCACAAAATTTGTTATAAATTTTTATATTACTAAATCTTAATTTCTTAAATTTTTAATATTAATTACTACTTAATATAAATTTATTAATTTTTTAAATTAATATATTTTACTAAAATTTATATGTAAAATAAATAAATAATAAAATTTAAAACCATAAATAATTTTTATTATTTTTATTATATTTAAATAACATAGAATTTTTTTTTTTTTTTTTTTATATTAAATATTTAATTTATATATAAATATTTTAATAATCTTTCTCAAATTTTATTTATAATATTATTATTGAAAATTAATACGTAGATTCATCAATTTATATTCAGTTGAAATATATAATATATTAATATAATTAAAAATTAATTAAGAATTTTTAATAAATTAATTTAAATTTAAATTAAATAAAATATTTAATATAATATAATATAATATTAATTCATTAAATATTTAATATATATATATATATATATGTGTGTGTGTGTGTGTGTGTGTACATGTATATATATATATATATATAATTATTAACCTAAACCATAATTAATAAATTTACTTATAAAAAAAAAA